GCTAGCGTAGCTTAATATAAAGCATAGCACTGAAGATGCTAAGATGAGTCTTAAAAAACTCCGCATGCACAAAGGCATGGTCCCGACCTTACTATCAGCCCTAGCCCAACTTACACATGCAAGTCTCCGCAGCCCAGTGAGTATGCCCTCAGTCCCCTGCCCGGGGAAGAGGAGCGGGCATCAGGCACAAAAATTAGCCCAAGACGCCTGGCCTAGCCACACCCCCAAGGGAATTCAGCAGTGATAAACATTAAGCCATAAGTGAAAGCTTGACTCAGTTAGTGTTAAGAGGGCCGGTAAAACTCGTGCCAGCCACCGCGGTTAAACGAGAGGCCCTAGTTGATGGTATAACGGCGTAAAGGGTGGTTAAGAATAAATAATAAATAAAGCCAAATGGCCCTTTGGCCGTCATACGCTTTTAGACATCCGAAGCCCTAATACGAAAGTAGCTTTAACTTCACCTGACCCCACGAAAGCTGAGAAACAAACTAGGATTAGATACCCTACTATGCTCAGCCGTAAACTTAGACATCCAACTACAATTAGATGTCCGCCAGGGTACTACAAGCATTAGCTTAAAACCCAAAGGACTTGACGGTGTCTCAGACCCCCTAGAGGAGCCTGTTCTAGAACCGATAACCCCCGTTAAACCTCACCACTCTTAGCCATCCCAGCCTATATACCGCCGTCGTCAGCTTACCCTGTGAAGGCAACAAAAGTAAGCAAAATGGGCACAACCCAGAACGTCAGGTCGAGGTGTAGCGCATGAAGTGGAAAGAAATGGGCTACATTTTCTATTATAGAATATTACGAACATGCACTATGAAATAATGCTTGAAGGAGGATTTAGTAGTAAAAGGGAAATAGAGTGTCCCTTTGAACCCGGCTCTGAGACGCGCACACACCGCCCGTCACTCTCCCCTGTCAAAACGCACCAAAAATACTTAATAAAATAGCACTGACAAGGGGAGGCAAGTCGTAACACGGTAAGTGTACCGGAAGGTGCACTTGGACTAAACCCAGGGCGTGGCTGAGTAATTTAAGCATCTCACTTACACCGAGAAGACATCCATGAAAGTTGGATCACCCTGAGCCAAACAGCTAGCCCACCCCCCAAAATAACCAAACAATATAAATAAAATAAAATAAGCCAAACACTAAAAACTAAACCATTCTTTTACCTGAGTATGGGAGACAGAAAAGGTCCAACCGTGAGCAATAGAGACAGTACCGCAAGGGAAGGCTGAAAGAGAAATGAAATAACCCATATAAGCATCAAAAAGCAAAGACTAAACCTTGTACCTTTTGCATCATGATTTAGCCAGTAAACACAAGCAAAGAGACCTTTAGTTTGAAACCCCGAAACCAGGTGAGCTACCCCGAGACAGCCTATTAGGGCCAACCCGTCTCTGTGGCAAAAGAGTGGGAAGAGCTCCGGGTAGAAGTGACAGACCTACCGAACCTGGTGATAGCTGGTTGCCTAAGAAATGAATAGAAGTTCAGCCTCGCATGCCTCAAATCAAATTAACATATACACCTAAGATATTAAGAGAAAACACGAGAGTTAGTTAAAGGGGGTACAGCCYCTTTAACAAAGGACACAACCTTATCAGGAGGATAAAGATCATAATATGTAAAACATACTGTTCTAGTGGGCCTAAAAGCAGCCACCTAAACAGAAAGCGTTAAAGCTCAGACAGAAATAAGTTTATTATTCAGATAAAAAATCTTACTCCCCTAATAGTATTAGGCTAATCCATGCCCCCATGGAAGAAATTATGCTAAAATGAGTAACAAGAAGGCTTGCCCTTCTCCTAGCACAAGTGTAAGCCAAATCGGACCAACCATTGGCAACTAACGAACTCAACCCAAGAGAGTAATGTGAATCACAAAAAAATCAAGAAAAATCCACAACCCAATCAATCGTTACCCCCACACTGGAGTGCCGTTTATAGGAAAGACTAAAAGAAAAGGAAGGAACTCGGCAAACACAAGCCCCGCCTGTTTACCAAAAACATCGCCTCCTGCAACACAACCACATATAGGAGGTCCAACCTGCCCAGTGACTACAAGTTCAACGGCCGCGGTATTTTGACCGTGCAAAGGTAGCGCAATCACTTGTCTTTTAAATAGAGACCTGTATGAATGGCCAAACGAAGGCTTAACTGTCTCCCCTTTCAAGTCAGTGAAATTGATCTACCCGTGCAGAAGCGGGTATAATTATACAAGACGAGAAGACCCTTTGGAGCTTAAGGTACAAAATTCAACCACGTTAAACAACTCAATAAAAGGCAAAAACTTTGTGGAGTATGAAATATTACCTTCGGTTGGGGCGACCACGGAGAAAAATTAAACCTCCAAGTGGATTGGGATAATTTTCCTAAAACCAAGAGAGACATCTCTAAGCCACAGAACATCTGACCAAATATGATCCGGCCCCCAAAGCCGATCAACGAACCAAGTTACCCTAGGGATAACAGCGCAATCCTCTCCCAGAGTCCATATCGACGAGGGGGTTTACGACCTCGATGTTGGATCAGGACACCCTAATGGTGCAGCCGCTATTAAGGGTTCGTTTGTTCAACGATTAAAGTCCTACGTGATCTGAGTTCAGACCGGAGCAATCCAGGTCAGTTTCTATCTGTAACGCTACTTTTCCTAGTACGAAAGGATCGGAAAAGAGGGGCCCATACTTAAAGTACGCCCCACCCCTAATTTATGAAAACAAATAAATAAAGTAAAGGGAGAGCCAAAACCCCAGCTGGCCAAAATAAGGACATACTGGGGTGGCAGAGCATGGTAAATTGCGAAAGGCCTAAGCCCTTTTAACCAGAGGTTCAAATCCTCTCCCCAGTTATGCTAAACACCCTAATAACCCACCTAATTAATCCCCTAGCATACATCGTACCAGTCCTCCTAGCAGTGGCCTTTCTCACACTACTCGAACGAAAAGTATTAGGATATATACAGCTACGAAAAGGCCCAAACGTAGTAGGGCCTTACGGACTACTACAACCAATCGCTGATGGGTTAAAATTATTTATTAAAGAACCGGTCCGCCCATCTACATCATCCCCATTTCTATTTCTAGCCACCCCCATATTAGCACTTACACTAGCCATAATTTTATGAGCGCCAATACCCATACCTCACCCAGTAACTGACCTCAACCTAGGAATCCTATTTATTCTAGCCCTCTCAAGCCTCGCAGTATATTCAATCTTAGGCTCAGGATGAGCATCAAATTCAAAATATGCACTAATTGGGGCCCTTCGAGCCGTAGCCCAAACGATTTCATACGAAGTGAGCCTAGGACTAATTCTCCTCTCAGTAATTATCTTTTCGGGGGGTTATAACTTACAAACATTTAACACCACCCAAGAAAGCATCTGACTACTGATCCCCGCCTGGCCCCTAGCCGCAATATGATATATCTCAACACTAGCCGAGACAAACCGAGCACCATTTGACTTAACAGAAGGTGAATCAGAACTAGTCTCTGGCTTCAACGTAGAATATGCAGGGGGGCCCTTCGCCCTATTTTTCCTGGCCGAATACGCCAACATCCTACTAATGAATACCCTATCAGCCGTACTATTTCTAGGGGCCTCACACTTCCCAAACATTCCAGAACTTACCACAATTAACCTAATAACTAAAGCTGCACTACTATCAATTTTATTTCTATGAGTACGAGCTTCCTACCCTCGCTTCCGATATGACCAACTAATACATTTAGTCTGAAAAAACTTCCTTCCCCTAACACTTGCCTTCGTACTATGGCACACCGCCCTGCCCATCGCACTAGCAGGGCTCCCCCCACAATTATAATTAGGAACTGTGCCTGAGCACCCAAGGACCACTTTGATAGAGTGATTTACAGGGGTTAAAATCCCCTCAGCTCCTAGAAAGAAGGGATTCGAACCCATACTCAAGAGATCAAAACTCTTGGTGCTTCCTTTACACCACTTCCTAAGGTGGGGTCAGCTAATAAAGCTTTCGGGCCCATACCCCGAAGATGATGGTTAAAGTCCCTCCTCCGCCAATGAACCCATATGTACTTGCAGCCCTACTTTCTAGCCTAGGACTAGGAACCACCCTAACCTTCGCCAGCTCCCACTKACTACTAGCTTGGATGGGATTAGAAATTAATACCCTAGCAATCACCCCCCTAATAGCACAACATCATCACCCCCGTGCAGTGGAAGCAACTACAAAATACTTCCTGACCCAGGCCACCGCAGCGGCAATGATCCTATTTGCAAGCACAACAAATGCCTGAATAACAGGGGAATGAAACATCAATGACCTGTCCAACCCCGTCGCCAACACTATATTTATAACTGCCCTAGCACTCAAAATTGGACTAGCACCAATACACTTCTGAATGCCAGAAGTCTTACAAGGGTTAGATTTAACAACAGGCCTGATCTTGTCCACCTGACAAAAACTCGCCCCATTTGCACTCATCGTCCAAACAGCCCAAACCATCGACCCCACATTACTTACCCTACTAGGAATCATATCCACCGCGGTAGGGGGCTGAGGTGGGTTAAACCAAACTCAACTACGAAAAATCTTAGCCTACTCCTCAATTGCACATATAGGTTGAATAATTATTATTATTCAACACGCCCCCCAACTAACCTTAATTGCACTAGGAACATATATTATTATGACATCCGCAGCATTCCTCACCCTTAAAATATCATTCACCACCAAAATTAATACGCTTACAACAACTTGGTCAAAAAACCCAATCTTAGCATCAACCACCGCCTTAGTATTATTATCCCTAGGGGGCCTCCCCCCACTTACAGGCTTCCTACCAAAATGACTAATTCTGCAAGAGTTAGCAAAACAAGACCTCCCCCTTATTGCCACAGCCATAGCCCTAACAGCCCTAATTAGCCTGTATTTTTACCTACGACTATGCTACGCAATAACACTAACCATCTCCCCCAATATAATTAACTCAACAACCCCATGACGAACCAAAACAACCCAATCCGCTCTGCCATTAGCCTTGTTTACTGTAACCTCACTGGGCCTACTACCAATAACCCCAGCCATCATAGTACTAACCACCTAGGGACTTAGGATAATATTAGACCAAAAGCCTTCAAAGCTCTAAGTAGAAGTGAAAATCTTCTAGTCCCTGACTAAGACCTGCAAGACACTAACTCACATCTCCTGAATGCAACTCAGACATTTTTATTAAATTAAGACCTTTCTAGATGAGAAGGCCTCGATCCTACAAACTCTTAGTTAACAGCTAAGCGCTCAAACCAGCGAGCATTCATCTACTTTTCCCGCCTTGTCAAGCAATAAAGGCGGGAAAAGCCCCGGCAGATATCACTCTGCGTCTTCGGATTTGCAATCCAATATGTTCTTCACCACGGGGCTGTGGTAGGGAGAGGACTGGAACCTCTGTCTTCGGGGCTACAACCCACCGCCTAAACGCTCGGCCACCCTACCTGTGGCAATCACACGCTGATTTTTCTCTACCAATCACAAAGACATTGGCACCCTTTATCTAGTATTTGGTGCCTGAGCTGGAATAGTGGGAACCGCCCTAAGCCTTCTTATTCGGGCCGAACTAAGCCAGCCCGGATCACTTTTAGGTGATGACCAAATTTATAATGTTATTGTTACTGCTCACGCTTTTGTAATAATTTTCTTCATAGTTATACCTATTCTGATCGGGGGGTTTGGAAACTGACTCGTACCACTAATAATTGGAGCCCCCGACATAGCATTCCCACGAATAAATAATATGAGCTTTTGACTTCTACCCCCATCATTTCTACTACTGCTAGCCTCCTCTGGAGTCGAAGCTGGAGCCGGAACAGGGTGGACAGTTTACCCGCCCCTTGCAGGCAACCTAGCCCATGCAGGAGCATCAGTAGACTTAACAATTTTTTCACTACATCTGGCAGGTGTGTCATCAATTTTAGGGGCTATCAATTTTATTACTACAACTATTAATATAAAACCCCCAGCCATCTCCCAATACCAAACACCTCTCTTCGTCTGATCTGTACTTGTAACTGCCGTATTACTTCTTCTATCACTGCCAGTACTAGCTGCTGGAATTACAATACTCTTGACCGATCGGAATCTTAACACCACATTCTTTGACCCGGCGGGGGGAGGAGATCCAATTCTTTACCAACACCTATTCTGATTCTTCGGTCACCCAGAAGTTTATATTTTAATCCTCCCAGGATTTGGTATTATTTCCCACGTCGTAGCTTACTATTCAGGTAAAAAAGAACCATTCGGATATATGGGAATGGTCTGGGCTATAATAGCTATCGGTCTCCTAGGCTTTATTGTCTGAGCTCATCATATATTTACCGTTGGGATAGATGTAGACACCCGTGCATATTTTACATCCGCAACAATAATTATTGCTATTCCCACAGGTGTAAAAGTATTTAGCTGACTAGCCACACTTCACGGGGGGTCAATTAAATGAGAAACTCCGATATTATGAGCCCTTGGATTCATTTTCCTGTTTACAGTCGGTGGACTTACAGGAATTGTACTATCTAATTCATCACTTGATATTGTGCTCCACGACACATACTACGTAGTTGCACACTTCCACTATGTACTGTCAATAGGTGCTGTATTTGCCATTATAGCAGCCTTTGTACACTGATTCCCACTATTAACCGGGTATACCCTACACAGCACCTGAACAAAAATTCACTTCGGAGTAATATTTATTGGGGTAAACCTCACATTTTTCCCCCAACACTTCCTGGGCCTAGCAGGTATGCCACGACGATATTCCGACTACCCAGACGCCTACGCACTATGAAATACAGTATCCTCTATTGGATCACTAATTTCCCTAGTGGCAGTAATTATGTTCCTATTTATTTTATGAGAAGCCTTCACCGCTAAGCGAGAAGTGCTATCTGTAGAACTTACTATAACAAACGTAGAGTGACTTCATGGTTGCCCCCCTCCCTACCACACGTATGAGGAACCTGCATTTGTTCAAATTCAATCAAATTAACGAGAAAGGGAGGAATTGAACCCCCATATACTGGTTTCAAGCCAGCCACATAACCGCTCTGTCACTTCCTTCTAAAGACATTAGTAAAGTAAATTACATCACCTTGTCAAGGTGAAATCGTGGACTAATGCCCCGCATGTCTTAAAACCACAACCTAATGGCACATCCAACACAACTAGGATTCCAAGACGCGGCATCACCCGTTATAGAAGAACTTCTACACTTCCACGACCATGCATTAATGATTGTATTCCTAATTAGTACTTTAGTACTATATATTATTATTGCAATAGTTTCAACTAAACTTACTAACAAATATATCTTAGACTCCCAAGAAATCGAAATTGTATGAACCATCTTACCAGCCGTTATTCTAGTCTTAATTGCCCTGCCCTCCCTGCGAATTTTATATCTTATAGACGAAATCAACGACCCACACCTTACAATTAAAGCGATAGGACACCAATGATACTGAAGCTACGAATATACAGACTATGAAAACCTAGGCTTTGATTCTTATATAGTCCCAACTCAAGACCTTACCCCAGGACAGTTCCGACTCCTAGAAACTGACCATCGAATAGTTGTCCCAATAGAGTCCCCAGTTCGAGTCCTAGTCTCCGCCGAAGATGTATTACACTCTTGGGCTGTCCCATCCTTAGGTGTAAAAATAGATGCAGTACCAGGACGATTGAATCAAACCGCCTTCATCGCCTCACGCCCCGGCCTATTCTACGGACAATGCTCTGAAATCTGCGGTGCTAACCACAGCTTTATACCAATTGTAGTAGAAGCAGTTCCGCTAGAACACTTCGAAAACTGATCCTCATTAATACTAGAAGACGCCTCGCTAGGAAGCTAAATATTGGACAAAGCATTGGCCTTTTAAGCCAAAGACTGGTGATTCCCGACCACCCCTAGTGAAATGCCACAGTTAAACCCCGGCCCTTGATTTGCAATTTTAATATTTTCTTGATTAATCTTCTTAACCATTATCCCCACCAAAATTTTAAATCACATTTCACCAAATGAACCAACCCCAGTAAGCGCTGAAAAGCACAAAACTGAATCCTGAGACTGACCATGATAGCAAGCTTCTTCGACCAATTTGCAAGCCCCTCATATTTGGGTATCCCATTAATTGCCGTTGCAATTGCACTACCATGAATTCTTTACCCGACCCCATCATCCCGATGAATTAATAACCGACTTATTACACTCCAGGGGTGATTTATTAATCGATTTACAAATCAACTAATATTACCTTTAAATGTGGGGGGACATAAGTGAGCACTCCTATTGGCCTCATTAATAATTTTCTTAATTACCATTAATATACTAGGCCTGCTCCCCTATACCTTCACACCCACAACACAACTGTCACTCAATATGGGATTTGCTGTACCACTCTGACTCGCCACAGTAATTATTGGCATACGAAATCAACCAACAGTGGCCCTAGGACACTTATTACCCGAAGGAACCCCCATCCTTCTGATCCCAGTACTTATTATTATTGAAACAATTAGCCTATTCATTCGACCACTAGCTCTAGGAGTCCGACTCACAGCCAACTTGACCGCCGGCCATCTATTAATTCAACTCATCGCCACGGCTGTATTTGTCCTTCTGCCTATAATGCCTGTAGTAGCAATTTTAACTGCTACTGTACTCTTTATACTGACACTATTAGAAGTAGCAGTTGCAATAATTCAAGCCTATGTATTTGTACTACTTCTAAGCCTATACTTACAAGAAAACGTCTAATGGCCCACCAAGCACATGCCTTCCACATAGTCGACCCAAGCCCATGACCCCTGACCGGGGCCATTGCCGCTCTGCTAATAACATCCGGCTTAGCAATCTGATTTCACTTCCACTCAACAACATTAATAACCCTGGGACTAATCCTTCTTCTACTCACAATATATCAATGGTGACGTGATATTATTCGAGAAGGAACTTTCCAAGGCCACCACACGCCCCCAGTACAAAAAGGACTACGGTACGGAATAATTCTATTTATTACTTCCGAAGTATTCTTCTTCCTCGGATTCTTCTGGGCTTTCTACCACTCAAGCCTGGCACCAACCCCAGAACTTGGGGGATGCTGACCCCCAACAGGGATTACTCCCCTAGACCCCTTTGAAGTACCACTCCTTAATACAGCCGTACTACTAGCATCAGGAGTTACAGTGACATGAACTCACCACAGCATTATAGAGGGAGAACGAAAGCAAGCCATCCAATCCCTAGCATTAACTATTGTCCTAGGACTTTACTTCACCGCACTTCAAGCCATAGAATATTATGAAGCACCATTTACAATTGCAGACGGAGTCTATGGCTCAACATTCTTCGTAGCCACAGGGTTCCACGGACTACATGTCATTGTTGGATCATCTTTCCTAGCAGTCTGCCTCCTTCGACAAGTCCAATACCACTTTACATCAGAACATCACTTTGGCTTTGAGGCCGCCGCCTGATATTGACATTTCGTTGACGTAGTATGACTATTCCTCTACGTATCAATTTACTGATGAGGCTCATAATCTTTCTAGTATTAAAGTTAGTACAAGTGACTTCCAATCACACAGCCTTGGTTAAAACCCAAGGAAAGATAATGAATCTAATTATAACCATTTTAATTATTACAGTAGCCCTATCCTCAATCCTGACAGTTGTATCTTTTTGACTACCACAAATAAACCCAGATGCAGAAAAGCTTTCCCCCTACGAATGCGGATTTGACCCACTGGGATCTGCCCGACTACCATTTTCCCTGCGATTCTTCCTGGTGGCAATCCTATTTCTACTGTTTGACCTGGAAATTGCCCTTCTTCTCCCCCTGCCCTGAGGAGACCAACTACAAAACCCCACCGAAACATTCTTTTGGGCCACAACAGTCCTAATCTTACTAACCCTCGGACTAATTTATGAATGAACCCAAGGTGGCTTAGAATGAGCAGAATAGGGAGTTAGTCCAAAATAAGACCTCTGATTTCGGCTCAGAAAATCGTGGTTTAATTCCACGGCCCCCTTATGACACCCGTACATTTTAGCTTTAGCTCAGCATTTATCCTAGGACTAATAGGATTAGCATTTCATCGCACACACCTGCTCTCTGCGCTCCTATGCTTAGAGGGAATAATATTATCCCTATTTATTGCGCTAGCCCTATGGGCCCTACAATTCGAGTCCACGGGATTCTCCACAGCCCCCATACTACTACTGGCCTTCTCCGCTTGCGAGGCAAGCACGGGCCTAGCACTACTAGTAGCCACAGCCCGCACCCATGGAACTGACCGCCTACAAAGCCTCAATCTTCTACAATGTTAAAAGTATTAATCCCTACAATTATATTATTTCCAACAATCTGATTAGCCTCCCCAAAATGACTATGAGCAACCACCACGGCCCATAGTCTCCTAATCGCCTTCATTAGCTTAACATGATTAATATGAACATCCGAAACCGGATGAACATACTCCAACACATACATAGCCACAGATCCACTATCAACCCCCCTACTAGTATTAACATGCTGACTACTACCCTTAATAATTTTAGCCAGCCAAAACCACATTAACCCCGAACCCATTAGCCGACAACGCTCATATATTATACTCCTCGCTTCACTACAAACTTTTCTAATTATAGCATTTGGTGCTACAGAGATTATTATATTTTATATTATATTTGAAGCTACACTTATTCCAACCCTAATTATTATTACCCGATGGGGAAACCAAACTGAGCGCCTAAGCGCAGGAACCTACTTCCTATTTTATACCCTAGCAGGATCCTTACCACTCCTGGTTGCCCTACTACTCCTCCAACAATCCACGGGAACATTATCAATGCTAATCCTCCAATATTCACAACCACTACAACTCAGCTCGTGAGGCCACATAATCTGATGAGCAGGCTGCCTAATCGCATTCCTAGTTAAAATACCCCTATATGGCGTCCACCTGTGACTACCAAAAGCACACGTAGAAGCCCCAGTAGCCGGATCCATAGTACTTGCAGCAGTCCTTCTTAAACTTGGAGGCTACGGAATAATACGCATAATAACCATACTAGACCCACTGTCTAAAGAATTAGCCTACCCATTTATTATTTTAGCCCTCTGAGGAATTATTATAACCGGCTCAATTTGCCTACGACAAACAGACCTAAAATCATTAATTGCTTATTCATCCGTAAGTCACATGGGCCTGGTAGCAGGGGGAATTTTAATCCAAACCCCGTGGGGATTTTCCGGGGCAATTATTCTAATAATTGCCCACGGACTAGTATCCTCAGCACTATTTTGCTTAGCCAACACAGCATACGAACGAACTCACAGCCGAACCATAATTCTTGCCCGAGGCCTCCAAATAATTTTTCCACTAACCGCAGTCTGATGATTCATTGCAAACCTCGCTAATATAGCACTCCCGCCCCTACCCAATTTAATAGGGGAAATTATAATTATTACAACTTTATTTAACTGATCCCCCTGAACCATTCTACTCACAGGATTAGGAACATTAATTACAGCTGGCTACTCCCTATACATATTCCTTATATCGCAACGAGGCCCATCACCAAACCACATTATAGGACTTCAACCATTCCACACCCGAGAACATCTATTAATGGCCATGCATCTAGTCCCAATTATTCTTTTAGTAACAAAACCAGAACTCATGTGAGGATGGTGCTACTGTAAGTATAATTTAACCAAAATATTAGATTGTGATTCTAAAGATAGGGGTTAAAACCCCCTTACTCACCAAGAGAGTACAGAAAATAGTAAGCACTGCTAATTCTTATCTACCAGGGTTAAAATCCCTGGCTCCCTTGTGCTTTTAAAGGATAACAGTTCATCCATTGGTCTTAGGAACCAAAAACTCTTGGTGCAAATCCAAGTAAAAGCTAAAATATCACTAACCATGCACTCATCACTACTCTTAATCTTCCTCATCCTAGCATACCCGCTATTAACCACACTTAGCCCAAATCAGCAAAAATCAGAAATAGCAAAAATAACAAAAACTGCCGTTAGCTCCACATTCTTTATTAGCCTTTTACCGCTAATAATTTTTTTAAATCTAAAAACAGAAGGCATCATTACAAATTGGCACTGAATAAATATCCAAACATTTGATATTAATATCAGCTTTAAATTTGATCATTACTCCCTAATCTTCATCCCGATTGCCCTATATGTTACCTGATCTATTCTGGAATTTGCACTATGATATATACACTCCGACCCAAATATTAATCGTTTCTTTAAATACCTACTTATATTTCTAATAGCCATAATTATTCTAGTTACAGCCAACAACATATTTCAACTATTTATTGGCTGAGAAGGGGTGGGAATTATATCATTTCTACTCATCGGATGATGACATGGCCGAGCAGACGCCAACACAGCAGCCTTACAGGCCGTTATTTACAACCGAGTAGGAGACATTGGACTAATTATGACCATGGCCTGATTTGCAATAAATCTTAATTCCTGAGAAATTCAACAAATCTTTGTCCTGTCAAAAAACTTCAATATAACAATTCCCCTTTTAGGACTTGCCCTAGCAGCTACGGGAAAATCAGCCCAATTTGGCCTCCATCCATGGCTTCCATCCGCMATAGAGGGCCCTACGCCAGTATCTGCCCTACTCCACTCAAGTACCATAGTCGTTGCAGGAATTTTCCTACTAATCCGCCTTCACCCCCTCATAGAAGATAATAAATTAGCACTAACAATCTGCCTCTGCCTAGGGGCACTAACCTCACTATTTACAGCCACCTGTGCCTTAACCCAAAATGATATCAAGAAAGTTGTAGCCTTCTCAACATCAAGTCAGCTAGGATTAATAATAGTTACAATCGGACTTAATCAGCCGCAACTAGCATTTCTCCACATCTGCACACACGCCTTTTTCAAGGCCATGTTATTCCTGTGCTCAGGATCAATTATCCACAGCCTCAATGATGAACAGGACATCCGAAAAATAGGGGGATTATTTAACATTATACCCGCCACCTCAACCTACTTCACAATCGGCAGCCTAGCCCTTACAGGAACCCCATTCCTAGCCGGATTCTTCTCAAAAGACGCAATTATTGAAGCCCTAAACACCTCCTACCTAAACGCCTGAGCCCTAGTCCTAACACTATTAGCCACATCATTCACTGCAGTTTACAGCTTCCGATTAATATATTTTGTAGTCATAGGAACCCCACGATTCCTACCCCTGTCCCCCATTAACGAAAACGACTTACTAGTAATTAATCCCATCAAACGACTCGCCTGAGGCAGCATTATCGCGGGATTTATTATTACACATAACTTCCTGCCAATAAAAACACCAATTATAACAATACCAACCACCCTTAAAATAGCAGCCCTATTAGTAACTATCACCGGCCTACTAGTGGCCATAGACCTAGCCAGCATGACTAGCAAACAAATAAAAATTACTCCCACAACTTCAACACATCACTTCTCAAATATGCTAGGATTCTTTCCCGCAATTACCCACCGACTCCTCCCAAAACTTAAACTTACAATAGGACAGTCAGCCGCCACCCAACTTGACAAAACATGACTAGAAAATATTGGGCCAAAAGGCCTAGCGCTAACCCAAACAATTATAGCAAAAATTACAAACGACATTGCACGAGGGATAATTAAAACCTACTTAACTATTTTCCTATTAACCCTAATCCTAGCCACCATTCCGACACTTCTCTAAACCGCCCGAAGGGCCCCACGACTCAACCCCCGAGTAAGCTCCAACACAACCAACAAAGTTAAAAGCAACACCCAAGCACAAATAACTAGTATTCCCCCACCAGATGAGTATATAACAGCCACACCACTAATATCCCCCCGTAAGACAGAAAACTCTTTCAACCCATCCACAACCACTCAAGAACCCTCATATCAATCCCCTCAAAAAAACCCCGCCACCAATCCAACCCCAAGTAAATAAATTAGAACATACCCCAGCACAGAACGACTCCCTCAGGCCTCCGGAAAGGGTTCAGCAGCTAAAGCTGCTGAATAGGCAAAAACTACAAGCATTCCCCCCAAATAAATTAAAAAAAGAACCAGCGATAAAAAAGAGCCCCCATGGCCAACCAAAACCCCACACCCAACCCCAGCCGCAACTACCAACCCAAACGCAGCAAAATATGGTGTGGGATTAGAAGCAACAGCAACTAAACCTACAACCAAGGCCATCAATAATAAAAACATAAAATAGGTCATAATTCTTGCTCAGACTCTAACTGAGACCAATGACTTGAAGAACCATCGTTGTAATTCAACTACAAGAACCGTAATGGCAAGCCTACGAAAAACACACCCACTCATCAAAATCGCCAACGATGCACTAGTTGATTTACCAGCCCCATCCAATATTTCAGTATGATGAAACTTTGGATCTCTCCTAGGATTATGTCTAATTACACAAATCTTAACAGGACTATTCCTAGCCATACACTACACCTCCGACATCTCAACCGCATTTTCATCAGTGGCCCATATCTGCCGAGATGTCAACTACGGCTGACTAATTCGCAATATACATGCAAACGGAGCATCATTCTTCTTCATCTGTATTTATATACATATTGCCCGAGGCCTATACTACGGCTCATACCTGTATAAAGAAACCTGAAATATTGGAGTAATCCTGCTACTACTAGTTATAATAACAGCCTTTGTCGGCTATGTTCTGCCATGGGGACAAATATCCTTCTGAGGCGCCACAGTAATTACAAATTTACTATCTGCAGTGCCTTATATAGGAGATGTACTAGTCCAATGAATTTGAGGTGGTTTTTCAGTAGACAATGCAACATTAACACGATTCTTCGCATTTCACTTCCTACTGCCCTTCATCATTGCTGCCGCAACCATCCTTCACCTATTATTTCTTCATGAGACCGGATCAAATAACCCAATCGGACTAAACTCAGATGCAGACAAAATCTCCTTCCACCCATACTTTACATATAAAGACCTCCTTGGATTCGTAATTTTACTTATAGCTCTAACACTACTAGCATTATTCTCCCCCAACCTTTTAGGGGATCCAGAAAACTTTACCCCCGCAAACCCCTTAGTCACCCCTCCACATATTAAACCAGAATGATACTTCCTATTTGCCTACGCTATCCTCCGATCAATCCCAAATAAACTAGGAGGCGTCCTCGCCCTATTATTTTCAATTCTAGTGCTAATAGTAGTCCCACTCCTACACACCTCAAAACAACGAGGATTAACATTCCGACCAATTACTCAATTCCTCTTCTGAGCCCTAGTAGCAGACATGATAATTTTAACATGAATTGGGGGCATACCAGTAGAACACCCATTTATTATTATTGGCCAAATCGCGTCAGTACTATACTTCGCATTATTTCTTGTCTTCATCCCCCTAGCAGGATGATTGGAGAATAAAGCACTAGAATGAGCTTGCCCTAGTAGCTTAGCCTAAAAGCATCGGTCTTGTAATCCGAAGATCGGAGGTTAAATTCCTCCCTAGCGCCCAAAAGGAAATTTCAGCCCAATTATGGGGATAAAACACTCATTTATGGTATAATACATAATATCTATAATATTACATCAATGTACTAGTATATCTATGTATTATCACCATGCTTTTATTTTGAACATAAAGCAAGTACTAAATACTAAGGTATACATAAGCATAAAATTAAGACTCGTAAGTAAGGTTATTTTAACCCGGGAAATAGATTATTCCCTAAAAAATTGACCTCAAATTTTTCCTTGCAATCTCTAACTAGGATTTCATTAAACATATTTAATGTAGTAAGAAACCACCAACCAGTTTATATAAAGGTATATCACGCATGATAGAATCAAGGGCAATAATAGTGGGGGTAGCACAATATGAACTATTTCTTGCATCTGATTCCTATTTCAAGAGCACAATTTTATTACCCCCTCCTCGGATAATTATACTGGCATCTGATTAGATTAATGGTGGGGTGCAAACGACTCGTTACCCACCAAGCCGGGCGTTCTTTTATATGCATAGCGTAGTCTTTTTTTTTTCCTTTTCATCTGGCATCTCAGAGTGCAAATACAAAATGTAAATTAAGGTCGAACATATTCCTTGTATATCACAATATAAATGATTGTTTTTAAGACATAATTTAAGAATTACATTATATTAATTCAAGTGCATACATAATCGTCATTTTATTCAACTATACCTGCTATTATGCCCCCCGGTTTTCGCGCGACAAACCCCCCTACCCCCCTACGCTTAATAGATCCTGCTTTCCTTGTCAAACCCCGTAAACCAAGGAAGATCTGAAAATATGCAAGCCAACAAATTCAACATATGAGTTAGCCACTTCGCCCCCCAAAAACTTTATGTACCAGACACCCCAACACTTTAGATAGATTACAAAATCAGCATAAAATAATTACCTAAAACAAACATCAGAGATTGTTATACCCAGAAAAGAGAGATTTGAACTCTCACCACCGACGCCCAAAGCCAGCATTCTCATTAAAACTATTTTCTGAGTAAAACCGCCCCATGACATTACAGTAATACATTATCACCACTCACCCACCTTAAATTAAATGAACAAAAAATATTATTTTCAAACTCACATAACACTACCCCATCCTAAAACCTAAGAAAAATCTATGGACATAAAAGCTATTAAATCTACGCCACACGAATAAACCATCTCACATTATATATATATATATACATCAATTTATTTTATAACATAATAATTAACCCAATATGCCAAAATATTTAATAAATATCAGTACTAAATATTCTAATATTAAAACTC